TTTTTATTTTTTTTTTATTTAAAGAAAAAAAATTAAGAATGGTTTATTAATATTATATATATATATATTAAATATTTAAATAATTATTAATAAAAAAATATAATTAAATATATTATATTATTAATATAAATAATTTATTAATAAATCAATTTAATTAATTATTAATATTAATAATTTTTATTTATTTAAATGATTATATATTGGTTATAATGATATATGTTTTTAAAATTAATATTATGAAAAAAAATAAGAAAAACTATTTAAAATTTAATAATGAATATTAAATTTTAAATATATAAAAAAAAAAAAAAAACTATGTCAAAAATTCTACATATTAAATAAATTTTTTATGGTTTAAAAATTTTATTATAAATTTATTTTGCATATAAATTATAGTGTTAATTTTTAATTATTTTAATAATAATAATAAAATTATTTGTAGTAATTAATATTAAAAATTTAAGAAATTAAGATTTAGTAATATTTAAATTAATAACAAATTTTGTGCCAGCAGTTGCGGTTAAACAAAAATTAAATTAAATTTTATTAGTAATTAATAACTAATTCTTTAAATAAATTAAATATTAAATTATTAAGTGAAATTTTAATTTAATTAAAATTTAAAAAATAAAAATGATTTAATAAATTTTATTTATAAACTAGGATTAGATACCCTATTATTAAAAAATTAAATTAATAATACTAAAATAGTATATAATTATTTATTGAAACTTAAATAATTTGGCGGTATTTTAGTTCATTTAGAGGAATCTGTTTAATAATTGATAATCCACGAATAAATTTACTTAATTTAATATTTTGTATATCGTTGTTAAAAAAATATTTTTTAAAAAAAATAATATTTTAAAATTTTAAAATAAAATTAAATCAGATCAAGATGCAGATTATAATTAAGAATATAATGGATTACAATAAATTTATTTAAATTAATATTAAATTGTAAAATTTAATTGAGAGTGGATTTAAATGTAATTTTAATTAATTTATTAAAATGATTGAAAATTAAGATATGTACATATTGCCCGTCGCTTTCATTAATAAATTGGAATAAGTCGTAACAAAGTAGAGGTACTGGAAAGTGTTTCTAGAAATAACAAATTAGAGCTTGTTAAAGTATTTCATTTACATTGAAATGATATTGATATTAAAATCAATTAATTTGAGGGGAAAAATTAATAAAATTAAAAATAATAAAAATAGTTTTAAATATTAAAATTGGGGGGTTTTAGTATTAATAAAAAAAAAATTATAAATTTTATAGTTAATTAGTATTGTAAAAGAAATTTTAAATAATTTTGAAAATAAATTTAATAAAAAGTAAATTTAATTTATTGTATCTTGTGTATCAGAGTTTATTAAATATAAAATTTAGATAAATTATTTCTCGAATTTAAAAGAGATAAATAATTAATAAAGTTATTGTTGCATAAATATTTTTAATAATTATTTTGAAATGAAATGTTAATCGTTTTTAATGATATCTAGTTTTTTTAGAAAAAAATTTAATTTTATTTTTTTTTTAAAGTTAATTAATTAATTAATTAACTTTAAAAAAAAAATTATATTTTAAGGGATAAGCTTTAAATTAGATTTTTATAATTATATTAATTTAATTAATAAGATTTTTAAAATTTATATTGTTTATAATTTTTAATTTATTATAAATAATTTTATTTAAAATAAAATTTTATAAAAATTTAAATTTTTATAAAAAAAAAATTATAATAAAAATAAATTTAATATAATGATAAAATTAGTATTTAATATTAAAATAAAGTAAATATTTTATTTTAAAGTAAGTTTAAGGAATTCGGCAAAAATTTATATTCACTTGTTTATCAAAAACATGTCTTTTTGTAATTAATTTAAAGTCTAATCTGCCCACTGATAATTATTAAAGGGCTGCAGTATATTGACTGTACAAAGGTAGCATAATCATTAGTCTCTTAATTGGTGACTTGTATGAAAGATTGGATGAAATATAAACTGTCTCAAATTTAATTAAATAATTTAATTTTTTAATTAAAAAGTTAAAATGTATTTAAAAGACGAGAAGACCCTATAGAGTTTAATTAATTTTTTAACTTAAAATTATTTATATAAATATTAATTGAAATTTAAAAATTAATTTTGTTGGGGTGATTAAAAAATTAATTAAACTTTTTTTAAAAAAATTCATGAATAATTGAATAAATGATCCAAAATTTTTGATTATAAGAAAAAATTACCTTAGGGATAACAGCGTAATTTTTTTTTTTAGTTCAAATAAGAAAAAAAGTTTGCGACCTCGATGTTGGATTAAGATAAAATTTAAATGCAAAAGTTTAAAATTTTGATCTGTTCGATCATTAAAATCTTACATGATCTGAGTTCAAACCGGTGTGAGCCAGGTTGGTTTCTATCTTTAAAAAATTAAAATATTTTAGTACGAAAGGAATAAATATTAAAATTAAATTTAATTAAGGAATATCATTAAAATTTGTAATTTGTAAAATAATTATTTATTAATATTATATATATATATATATATATATATATACTATTTTGGCAGAAAAATGTAATGGTTTTAGAAATCATGAATGTATAATAATTATTTATATAGATAGTAAATGACAATAATTGATAATATTTTAATTTTTTTAGGTTTATTAATTTTAATTTTAGGGGTTTTAATTGGGGTTGCTTTTTTAACTTTATTAGAACGTAAAGTTTTAGGTTATATTCAGATTCGTAAAGGACCAAATAAAGTTGGTTTAATAGGAATTTTACAACCTTTTTCTGATGCTATTAAATTATTTACTAAAGAACAAACTTATCCTATATTTTCTAATTATTTAGTTTATTATTTTTCTCCTGTAGTAAGATTTATTTTATCTTTAATAATTTGAATAATAATTCCTTATTATTTTAATTTAATTAGTTTTAATTTAGGTATTTTATTTTTTTTATGTTGTACTAGAATAGGAGTTTATACTGTAATGATTGCTGGTTGATCGTCAAATTCAAATTATGCTTTATTAGGGGGATTACGAGCTGTTGCTCAAACAATTTCTTATGAAGTAAGTTTAGCTTTAATATTAATATCTAGAATTATTATAATTATAGATTTTAATATAATAATTTTAAAAAATTATCAAACTTTAGTTTGATTTTTATTTTTAATATTTCCATTAAGAATTATATGATTTTCTTCTAGATTGGCTGAGACTAATCGAACTCCTTTTGATTTTGCTGAGGGTGAAAGAGAATTAGTTTCTGGATTTAATATTGAGTATAGAAGTGGGGGATTTGCTTTAATTTTTTTAGCTGAGTATTCAAGAATTTTATTTATAAGATTATTATTTGTTTTATTATATATGGGTGGTTATAGATTAGATTTTTTTTTTTATTTAAAATTAAGATTAATTTCTTTTTTATTTATTTGAGTTCGGGGTACTCTTCCTCGTTATCGTTATGATAAATTAATGTATTTAGCTTGAAAAATTTATTTACCTTTATCATTAAATTTTTTAATATTTTATATAGGATTAAAAATTTGTTTATTATAATAAATTGTTTTTAGTATAAATTAATAGAATTATTATTCTTTCTTAAGTTTTCAAAACAAATGCTTTAATAAGCTAATTAATTTTAGTTAAAAATTAATTTGTCTCAATAAATTCCGATTAATGGGTTAAAAATATAATAAGAAAAATATAAGACTGTTAGAATTTGTCCAGTAATAATGTATGGATCTTCTACTGGTCGAGCACCAATTCAAGTTAGTAAAATAATTGTTGTTACTATAATTCAAAATAAGATTTGATTTAAAGGATAAAATTGAATTCCTTGTATTTTTTTAAAAAAAGTTATAGGCAAGATAATTAAAATTAAAATTGATAATAATAAAGCAATAACTCCTCCTAATTTATTTGGAATTGATCGTAAAATAGCATAAGCAAATAAAAAATATCATTCTGGTTGAATGTGAATAGGAGTTACTAAAGGATTAGCTGGCACAAAATTATCAGGGTCCCCAAGTAAATAAGGATTAGTTAATGTTAGTAAAATTAATATAAATAAAATTAAAATAAATCCAATTATATCTTTATAAGTAAAAAAAGGATGAAAAGGGATTTTATCTAAGTTTCTTCTAATACCTAAGGGATTATTAGATCCTGTTTGATGTAAAAATAATAAATGAATTATAGTTATTATTAAAATAATAAATGGGAGAATAAAATGAAAAGTATAAAATCGAGTTAGTGTGGCATTATCAATAGCAAATCCTCCTCAAATTCAATTTACTAATGTTGTTCCTAGGTATGGGATAGCAGATAGTAAGTTAGTAATAACAGTTGCCCCTCAAAATGACATTTGTCCTCAAGGTAAAACATAACCTATAAAAGCTGTAGCTATTAATAAAAATAAAATAATTACTCCTACTATTCAAGTATATTTAAAATTAAATGATTCATAATAAATTCCTCGACCAATATGAATAAAAATACAAATAAAAAAAAATGATGCTCCATTTGCATGTAAGGTACGAATTAATCAACCGTAATTTACATTTCGGCAAATATAATTTACTCTATAAAAAGCTAATTCAATATTAGCTGTGTAGTATATAGTTAAAAATAATCCTGTAATAATTTGGATTATTAAGCATATTGCTAAAAGTGAACCAAAATTTCATAAAGAAGAAATATTAGAAGGGGTTGGGAGGTCGATTAAAGATCCATTAATAATTTTTAAAATTGGGTGAGTTTTTCGAATTGGTTTAAAAATATTTATCATTAGTTAGTTAAAAGATGAACGTAAAGGTCCATAAAAAATGTTTGTAATTTTTACTACTGCAATTAAAGTAATAAATAAATAAATAACTATTATTATTATGATTAAAAATGTTTGATTATTATATAATTTTGATAAGTTGATTTTATTTTCATTATTAAAAAATAAAAATGTGTTAAAAAATTTATTTATTTCTATATTATTAATATTAAAGTTTATTCAATTTAAATTATATATATATATATATCTGATAAGGAAGATAGAGATTAATGAAAAAAAAAATATTATTTTTATATTAAATGAGATTTTAAAAATTTCGTTTGAGGCAATTCTTGATACATAAATAAATAAAACTAATAAACCCCCCAGAAAAGTTAAAAATAAAATATAAGAAAATCAGTAAGTTGATAATATAATTCCAGATAAAAAGCATGTTAATATAGTTTGAGTTAAAATTATTAATCCTATAGATAAAGGATGATGTAAAAATAATATAATAAATGAAAATAAAATAATTAATAAAGAGAAGAATATTTTTGTAATTTCAAAGAATAGTTTAATAAAAATAATAATTTTGGAGATTATTGATAAAGAAAAATCTTTTTCTTTGATGTTTATAAAGAAATATTCTTATTTTTGATTTACAAGACCAATGTTTTAATTTTAAACTATAAAAACTAATGATAATTATAAATATGTTGATTTTAGTAATTATTATGTTTATTTTAGGAAATATAATTTTTGTATCTAAACATAAACATTTATTAATTGTATTATTAAGATTAGAGTTTATTGTTTTAAGAATTTTTTTTTTTATAGCTTTGATATTTAGATATATTAATTATGATTTATATATATTAATAGTATTTTTAGTATTTTCTGTTTGTGAAGGTGCTTTAGGTCTTTCTATTTTAGTTTCTATAATTCGCACTCATGGTAATGATTATTTTCAGAGTTTTAGTTTATTATAATGATAAAATTTTTTTTTATATTAATTTTTATAATTCCTTTATGTTTTAATTTGAATATATATTGAATGGTTCAAATAATTTTATTTTTTATAATATTTATGTTTATAAATTTAACGTTAAATATTGAAAGTTATTGTAATTTAAGTTATATATATTCTTGTGATATTTTATCATACGGTTTAATTTTATTAAGAATTTGAATTTGTATTTTAATAATTATAGCTAGAGAAAATTTATATAAACAAAATTATTATATTAATTTTTTTTTATTTAATTTGATTTTATTATTAATTATATTATATTTAACTTTTAGAGTAATAAATTTATTTATATTTTATTTATTTTTTGAGGGTAGATTAATTCCTATTTTAATATTAATTATTGGGTGAGGGTATCAACCTGAACGAATTCAAGCAGGTATATATTTATTATTTTATACATTATTTGTATCTTTACCTTTATTATTAGGGATTTTTTATATTTTTAATGAGATAAATTATATTATAATTTATTTTTTAAAATTTTTTAATTTTGAAGTTTACTTATTATATTTTTCTATAATTATAGCTTTTTTAGTAAAAATACCTATGTATTTTGTTCATTTATGATTGCCAAAAGCTCATGTAGAAGCCCCAGTTTCAGGTTCAATAATTTTAGCTGGTATTATATTAAAATTAGGTGGATATGGCTTAATTCGTGTTATAATTTTATTACAAGAAATAGGATTAAAATATAATATTATTTGGGTTAGTATTTCATTAATCGGGGGTTTTTATATTAGAATAAAGTGTTTTTGTCAAGTTGATATTAAATCTTTAATTGCTTATTCTTCAGTAGCTCATATGAGAATAGTTATTGGAGGTATTATAACAATGAATTATTGAGGATTTATTGGTTCTTATATTTTAATGATTGGTCATGGGTTATGTTCATCAGGTATATTTTGTTTAGCTAATATTAATTATGAACGTTTACATAGACGAAGTTTATATATTAATAAGGGTATAATAAATTTTATACCTTCAATAAGATTGTGATGATTTTTAATTATATCTTCAAATATAGCAGCTCCTCCTTCTTTAAATTTAATAGGTGAAATTAGATTAATTAATAGATTATTAAGATGATCTTGAATTTCTATATTAATATTAATATTAATTTCATTTTTTAGAGCTGGGTATAGATTATATTTATATTCTTATGTTCAGCATGGAAAATATTATTCTGGTATTTATAGATTTTATACAGGCTTGTCTCGAGAATATTTATTATTAATATTACATTGATTACCTTTAAATATTTTAATTCTAAAAATTGATTATGTAATAATTTGATTTTAACTTAAATAATTTAAAAAAAATATTGATTTGTGGTGTCAAATATATGAATTAATTTCATTTTAAGTTATTCAAAAAAATTCAATTTGTTTTATTAGATTTTTTTTTTTATTTATATTAAGTATAATAAATTTTTTTTTAATAATTTATTTTATTAAAAATAATATAGTTATTTTTTTAGAATGGGAATTAATTTCTTTTAGTTCTATAAGAATTGTTATAAGAATTTTATTAGATTGAATATCTTTATTATTTATAATATTTGTTTTATTAATTTCTTCAGTAGTAATTTTTTATAGAAAAAGTTATATAAGCTCTGAATTAAATTTAAATCGTTTTATTATTTTAGTTTTATTATTTGTGTTTTCAATAATTTTATTAATTATTAGACCAAATATTATTAGAATTTTATTAGGTTGAGATGGATTAGGATTAGTGTCTTATTGTTTGGTAATTTATTATCAAAATATTAAGTCTTATAATGCTGGTATATTAACAGCTTTATCAAATCGAATTGGTGATGTTTTTATTTTAATAGTAATTTCTTGAATAATAAATTATGGGAGTTGAAATTATTTATTTTATTTAAATTTTATAAAAAATGATCATGCGATATTTATGATTAGAAGAATAATTATTATTGCAGCAATAACAAAAAGTGCTCAAATTCCTTTTAGTTCTTGATTACCTGCAGCTATAGCGGCCCCTACCCCAGTTTCTGCATTAGTTCATTCTTCTACATTAGTTACTGCAGGGGTTTATTTATTAATTCGTTTTAATTTATTATTAACTGATACATTATTTATAAAAATTTTAATATTATTATCGGGGTTAACTATATTTATAGCTGGAATTTCTGCTAATTATGAATTTGATTTAAAAAAAATTATTGCTTTATCAACATTAAGTCAATTAGGTTTAATAATAAGAATTTTAAGAATAGGAATACCTGATTTAGCTTTTTTTCATTTATTAACTCACGCTATATTTAAAGCTTTATTATTTATATGTGCTGGTGTAATTATTCATATAATAATGGATATTCAAGATATTCGTTTTATAGGGGGTATTGGTAATTTTATTCCTATAACAGCTTTATGTATAAATATTTCAAATATGTCTTTATGTGGTATTCCTTTTTTAGCAGGGTTTTATTCTAAAGATTTAATTTTAGAAATAGTAAGAATAAGAAATTTAAATTTTTATATTTTTTTATTATATTATATTTCTACAGGATTAACAATATTTTATAGATTCCGATTAACTATATATTTAATAATTAATAATTTTAATTTAATGTCAATTTATAATTTATATGATGAAGATTTTACTATATTAAAAAGTATATTTATTTTATTATTTATGAGAATTATTAGAGGAAGTTTTTTAATATGAATAATTTTTCCTTATCCTTATATAATTTATTTACCCTTTAATTTAAAAATATTAGTAATTTATGTAAGAATTTTAGGAGTTATTATAGGTTATTTAATTAGAAATATAAATATTAATTCAATAAATAAATTTAAAAATAGATATGAATTAAGTAATTTTTTATGTATAATATGATTTATACCTAGATTATCAACTTATGGTTTAAATTATTATTTTTTAAATATTGGGCAGGTTTTATTAAAAAATATTGATATAGGTTGAAGAGAAATATATAGTGGACAAGGAATTTATTTTACTTTAAAAAAGTATTCTATTTTTCATAATTTTTTTCAAAAAAATAATTATAAAATTTATTTATTTAGATTTATTTTATGAATAATATTTTATTTTATTTTATTAATTATATTATATTTAAATAGCTTATAAATAGAGTATAATATTGAAGATATTAGGGAGATTAATTTAATCTTTAAATATTTATAAAAATAATAAAATTTTATTTTTACAATGAAAATGTAATGTTTTTATTAAACTATATAAATAAGAAATATTAATGGAATTAAACCACTAAAAATTAAGTTAGCAGCTTAATTTTAAACTTTATATTTCTTTAATTGGAATTTTTATTCAATAATATCATTAACAGTGATATACCTCTATTTTGGTTTCAATTAATAAATAAGGAGTATATAAACTCTATCTTTTAAGTCGAAATTAAATGCATAATTGCTTCTTATTTTATTAATAAAATAAGATAAATTGAAAAATCAATATTTTTTGAATGCAAATCAAATGTTTTTATTTTAAACTATAATCCTTTAGTTAGTTTGTTCAATTAAGTATATTTTGATTTCATTCATGGAATAAACCAAAAATTAACACTAAAATAAAAAAAAAACTAATTTTTGTTCAAATAATAAAATTTGTTAATTTAAATAAATTAATAATAGGAAAAATTAAAGCAATTTCTACATCAAAAATTAGAAAAATTATTGTAATTAAAAAAAAATGTAATGAAAAAGGAATTCGAGCTGAAGATTTAGGGTCAAATCCGCACTCAAATGGGGAACATTTTTCTCGATCTGAAAATGATTTTTTGGAAAGAATAATTGATAAAAATATTATAATATTAGAAATTAAAATAATAAAAATTGATAAGTAAATAATTAATAAGATTATTTATATTATTAAAAAATAAACTTTTTGATTGGAAGTCAAATATACTAAATATATTATATAAATAATTAATTTCCTCATCAATAAATAGAAATGTAAAGGAATAATCAAACTACATCTACAAAATGTCAATATCAAGCTGCTGCTTCAAATCCAAAATGATGGTTATTAGAAAAATGATTATTAATATGTCGAATTAAGCAAATTAATAAAAATATTGTTCCAATTATTACATGTAATCCATGAAATCCTGTTGCCATAAAAAAAGTTGAACCATAAACTCTATCTGCAATAGTAAAAGGTGCTTCTAAATATTCATATCCTTGTAAAATAGTGAAATAAATTCCTAAAATAATTGTGAAAAAAAGCCCTTGAGTTATTTGGGAATAATTATTTTCTATAATGGCATGATGAGCTCATGTAACAGTAATACCTGAGGTAATTAAAATAATTGTGTTTAATAAAGGAATTTGAAATGGATTAAATGGCGTAATACTTAAAGGAGGTCATATAGCTCCAATTTCAATATTTGGTGAAAGTCTACTGTGAAAAAAAGCTCAAAAAAAAGATACAAAAAAAAAAATTTCTGAGATAATAAATAAAATTATTCCTCATCGAAGTCCTTTTGTTACTAAAATAGTATGTTTACCTTGAAGAGTACCTTCGCGACAAATATCTCGTCATCATTGATATATAGTTAAAATAATAATAATATATCCAAGAATTAATAAATTTATATTAAAATTATGGAATCATTTTACTATTCCTGTTACTAAAGTTAAAACACCAACAGCCCCAGTTAAAGGTCAAGGACTATAGTCAACTAAATGATAAGGGTGGTTAAAGTTATTTTTCATTAGTTAGTTTACTTCTCTAGAATATAAAGTTGTTAAAATAGCGATAACATAAGATTGAATAATAGCTACAGCAGATTCTAAAATTAATAATAAAATTTGAACAATAACTAAAATTATAATAAAATAATAAGGTAAATTAGGTCCAGTACCTCTTAATAAAGTTATTAGTAAATGACCTGCAATTATATTAGCAGTTAATCGAACTGCTAAAGTTCCAGGTCGAATAATATTACTAATTGTTTCAATTAATACTATAAAAGGTATTAAAATACCTGGGGTTCCTTGTGGAATTATATGAATAAATATATGTTGAGTATTATTAATTCATCCATAGAATATAAATCTTAATCATAAAGGTAATGAAATTGATAATGATAAAGTTAAATGACTAGTTCTTGTAAAAATATAAGGGAATAATCCTAAAAAATTATTAAATAAAATAAAAGTAAATATTGAAATAAAAATAAAAGTTGAGCCATTATTATTAGGGTTATTTCCTAATAATATTTTAAATTCTTTATGAAGTTTATTTAAAATTAAATTTCAAAAAAAATAATATCGATTAGGAATTAATCAAAATGAATATGGAATGAATATTAAACCAATAAAAGTTCTAATTCAATTTAAAGGTAAAAATAATAAGTTAGTAGAGGGGTCAAAAATTGAAAAAAGATTAGTTATCATTTTCAAAATAAATTTTTATTTTTTTTTGAGAAAAAAACATTGTTTTTATTGCTTTTATTGATAATAATATAATAATTTATAATATTAAAAATAATAAAAATACAAATAAAAAAAAATAATGAAAAAATTCAATTAATTGGTATTATTTGTGGGATAAAAGAATATTATATAAAATAATAATTTAAATTTGACATATTTATGTTATAATTTAACTAATTCTTTAAATTCATTAGAAGTAATTGCTAATTTACTATAAAATGGTTTAAGAGACCAGTACTTGCTTTCAGTCATCTAATGAATAATTATTAATTCAATTAATAAAATTTTTAATTGAAACTCTTTCAATAACAATTGGTATAAAACTATGATTTGCACCACAGATTTCAGAGCATTGACCAAAAAAAATTCCAGGACGATTAATAAAAAAATTTGTTTGGTTTAATCGTCCTGGGTTAGCATCTACTTTTACTCCTAAAGATGGAATAGTTCAAGAATGAATAACATCAGTTGCAGTCACTATAATTCGAATTTGATTATTTATAGGTAAAATAATTCGATTATCAACATCTAGTAATCGAAATCTATTATTATTTATTTCATTAATTGGGGTTATATATGAATCAAATTCAATGTTATTAAAATCTGAATATTCATAACTTCAATATCATTGGTGTCCAATAGATTTTAAAGTAATTAAAGGATTATTAAGTTCATCTAATAAGTATAATAATCGTAAAGAAGGTAAAGCAATAAAAATTAAAGTAATAGCTGGAAGAATTGTTCAAATTAATTCAATTATTTGACCTTCTAATAAAAATCGATTAATATATTTATTAAAAAATAAACTTATTATTAAATAACCTACTAAAATAGTAATTATAATTAAAATAATTAAAGTATGATCATGAAAGAAAATAATTTGTTCTATTAGTGGGGATGCTCCATTTTGAAAATTGAAATTAGATCATGTTGCCATTTCTAAAAAAAGGATAATCCTTTATAAATGGGGTTTAAATCCATTACATATAATCTGCCATATTAGAAATTTCTTAAAATTGGAAGTTCATTATATGAATGTTCTGCAGGAGGTAAATTTTGGTATCATTCAATAGAAGATGATAAATTTAATGAAAATAAAATTATTCGTTGGTTAATTATAGATTCTCAAATAATAATTAATATTAATATTACAGCTAATAAAGAAATGTAAGATCCTAGGGATGAAATAACATTTCAAGAAATGTATGCATCAGGATAATCTGAATAACGACGAGGTATACCAGCTAAACCTAAGAAATGTTGAGGAAAAAAAGTTAAATTTACTCCAATAAATATAGTAAAAAATTGAATTTTTAAAAAAAAAGGATTTAAAGTTAATCCTGTAAATAATGGGTATCAATGAATAAATCCAGCTAAAATAGCAAATACTGCTCCTATAGAGAGAACGTAATGAAAGTGAGCTACTACATAATATGTATCATGTAAAGCTACATCAATTGATGAGTTAGCTAAAATTACTCCTGTTAATCCACCAACAGTAAATAAAAATACAAATCCTAATCTTCATAAAATTGAAGGGCTATAATTAATTTGAGTTCCGTGGAAAGTTGCTAATCAACTAAAAATTTTAATTCCAGTTGGAACTGCAATAATTATAGTTGCTGAAGTAAAATAAGCTCGAGTATCAATATCTATTCCGACTGTAAATATGTGATGAGCTCATACGACAAATCCTAATAAACCAATTGCTATTATAGCATAAATTATTCCTAAAGATCCAAATGTTTCTTTTTTTCCTCTTTCTTGGGAAATAATATGTGAAATTATTCCAAATCCGGGTAAAATTAAAATATAAACTTCTGGATGACCAAAAAATCAAAATAAATGTTGATAGAGAATTGGATCTCCTCCTCCTGCTGGGTCAAAAAATGATGTATTTAAATTACGATCAGTAAGAAGTATAGTAATAGCACCTGCTAAAACTGGTAAAGATAAAAGTAAAAGTAAAGCAGTAATTCCTACAGCTCAAACAAATAATGGTATTTGATCAAATGATAGTCCATTAATACGTATATTAATAATAGTTGTAATAAAATTAATTGCTCCTAAAATTGATGAAATACCAGCTAAATGCAATGAAAAAATAGCTAAATCTACTGATCTTCCTCCGTGAGCAATATTAGATGAAAGTGGGGGGTAAACTGTTCATCCTGTTCCAGCTCCATTTTCTACAATTCTTCTTGAAATTAAAAGAGTTAAGGAAGGGGGAAGTAGTCAAAATCTTATATTATTTATACGGGGGAATGCCATATCTGGAGCTCCTAACATTAATGGAATTAATCAATTTCCAAATCCTCCAATTATAATTGGTATAACTATAAAGAAAATTATAATAAATGCATGAGCTGTAACAATAGTATTGTAAATTTGATCATCTCCAATTAATGATCCAGGATTTCCTAATTCAGCTCGAATTAATAAACTTAAAGATGTACCAACTATTCCTGCTCAAATTCCAAAAATAAAATATAGAGTTCCAATATCTTTATGATTTGTTGAATAAATTCATTTTCGCATTATAAAAATAAAATGGCTGAGGTTTAAGCGATAAATTGTAAATTTATTAACAAGATAAAATTCTTTTTTATTAGTCTTATATTCAAAATTAATGATATAAAATTGCAAATTTTAAGGTATAATAAAATTATTAAGGCTTAAAGAATATTTCTTTATAAATAATTTTGAAGATTATTAGTTTTATTTAACTTAAAACCTTCTTTTAAATAAATAAAAATGTACTTAAAATTATTCCTGAAATTGAAATAAATCTTAATAAATTAATTAAATATATTATTTTATTTTTAACAAAAATTTTTATTCATTTTAATTTTAAATAATTAAATATAAAAGAAGAGTATAAAATTCGAATATAAAAAAATAATATAATTAATCTTATTATAATTATAATAAAAGTTAAAAAATAAAGATTATTATTTAATAAAAAATTGATGACAATTCATTTAGGGAAAAATCCAATAAAAGGAGGTAATCCCCCTAAAGATAAAAAATTAATTAATAAAGATAATTTAATTAAAAAATTAATATTAATAAAAAATAATTGATTAATAAAAAATATATTTAAGAAATAAAATAAAAAACATATAATTCTAATTATAAAACTATAAAAAAAAAAATAAAATATTCATAAATTTTCTCTAATTATTATTGAAGAAATTATTCATCTTAGATTATTAATAGAAGAAAAAGCTATTAATTTTCGTAGAGAAGTTTGTGTTAATCCACCAACAGCCCCAATAATAGAATTTATAATAATAATAATAATTAAAAAATTTTTATTTAAATAATAAGATAATAAAATGATTGGGGTAATTTTTTGTCAAGTTATTAAAATAAAATTATTAAATCATGATAATCCTTCAACAATATTAGGGAATCAGAAATGAAAGGGGGCTGATCCTATTTTTATTAGTAATGAAGAATTGATTATGATTATTAAAAAATTATTTATTTCAAAATTTTTTATTAAAATTATTTTAAAGATAACACAAAATAATAAATTAATAGATGCAATTGATTGAACTAAGAAGTATTTTAAAGATGCTTCTGAAGATAAAATATTATTAGAATTATTAATTAATGGAATAAATCTTAATAAATTAATTTCTAAACCAATTCAACAACCAAATCAAGAATTAGAGGAAATAGAAATTAATGTTCTAAAAAATAGAATAAATATAAAAAATATTTTATTAGAATTTATAGTAAAAAAAATTTAAAATAAGAAAATAAAATTTCTTTTATAAAATTATAAATTTTGTAAATTATATTTTAGTGTAAGATGCACAATAGTTTTTGATACTATTAGGTATAGTTTAATTCTATAAAATATAATAAAGGTAAATAATAATTTACTTAATTTATCCTATCAGAATAATCCTTTAATCAGGCACTTTATTTTTAAAAAAAAGGTATTTCCTTTATATTTGAGGTATGAACCCAAAAGCTTAATTTAGCTTATTTTTAA